CTTTTTCCAGCTGTTCAATGGCCCCCCCACGCAGTTCTTCTGAATTTCGAATAGTATTCAAGATCCTCTGTTTTCGATTATCTAATAAATCACTTAATGAAAGTAGATTATCTTTCCGTTCATTTTAAAACTTCCATAATCCCTTCCCGAACCAAACATGAATCTTTCAATTCATTTGGCTCTCACGCTCAATTACTCAATTACTTAGGGCAAATTCTCATAGCTTTTTTTTATGAATGTAATGAGCCTATCCTCTTCATAGTCCAAAAAATGAAAAAAAAAACGAATCTAATGCAAAACCAAAATACTTAGAGGACTCTTCTGACAAAATAAAAAATATGTAATTGTCAGCAAAGTTGTTTCTTTTTTTTTCTTCAGTTCAAATCCAAAAAATGCTTGTTATTTATACATAAGGCATAGGTCGTCGATTCAGCATTGGATAAAAGAGGGAAAATGCCCTTTTTTAGAAGAAGCGGTTCAATTCATTTTATCGAGATGAGTGTTCTATATCGATAAAATATTCATTTTAAAACCATCTCTATATTAAATTAAGATGGTGGTAGAAAGAGTACCGTGCTGCGTCTAGACTTCAAACGGTTTGCTTTAACCATCTTAACAGCCCCACATTATTGGTTGCTAGAGAATCAAAGTGGATTTGCCAATTAATCACGAAATGCTGTGGTTCTTGCATATAATTTCTTAAGAAGTAATTCGCGAGATCATGCACCTTTCTTTCCTAGTTATAACGTTATAACGGAAAAGGGTACAGCTGATTGGATCCAGCCTATTCTTGAAATAAACAACTCACACACACTCCCTTTCCAAAAAAGATCAATACACCAATCACTACACTTAGATTTATTGGATTTGTTGCTAAAATATCGGTATTAAATCCGAAACTCCCGGCAGATGGCCAATGGCCCAAAGAAACGAAAGAATCGGTTACATTTTTCATATAATCTCCTCTTATAGATAGACTAAAAAATCGACGAGAGTTCTTTTTCTATCACTTTGCCCCTCTTTTTTATTTATTCTTTTTTTTTTTTTGAAATCGAGTCCAAAAATATTCGAGTTATAGTTATAAAGTATGAACTACCCCTTGATTGTTGACTGTTGCAACGCCTCATAAAAAGAGTTTCCTTGGACTACAAACGGGAAGGATGAAAGCGAGTTGGTATACTAATTCCTCATCTGCAAATCAGCCCTTCCCGTAGGTTATTTTCTCAACGAATAAAGAATTGTAGGAGTGAAATCTTGATCTAATTTGAAAAATCGAATTTGAAAAAGCAAACGACAAGTCCAAGGCAATAAAATAGGAAAATATGTATTTTTCCTATTTCTACGATTAAACAATTAAACAAAAGGATTCGCAAATAAAAGTGCTAGTGCCACAACCAATCCATAAATCGTTAAAGCTTCCATAAAAGCTAAACTAAGCAATAGAGTACCTCGTATTTTTCCCTCCGCCTCAGGCTGTCTCGCGATACCCTCTACGGCTTGACCCGCAGCAGTCCCTTGACCAACTCCAGGTCCAATAGAAGCAAGCCCTACAGCCAATCCAGCAGCAATAACGGAAGCAGCAGAAATCAGTGGATTCATGATAAGTTCCTCGTACCAACAAAAAGAAATGGTTAATGATACAATCAACCAATGAATTAGGACTTAATTATTCCATCGATAGTATTCATCCAGTCGAAGTAACTAAGAACTTCGAATTTAAGTAAGAATATTATTGAATCATCAGAACTACTTCGATATCTCTTTTTTCGTTTCTATCCACAGAGTTTTTGTGAATCCATAGAACTTTAGTTCTTCCATTTCTTGGTTCCGAACTGTTATTTCAATTCTTCCATCTTTTCTTGATTTCATCTCTTTTTCTTTTTTTCGGCCAATTCACAGCCACAACGATATGAAAGGACTTCTATTGGAACCCACACGCAGTAGTAGGGCAAATAAAATATATCTTTAGTTCATATATAACTAGTTAATATCTAATATCACATATACATGTCTCTCTTCCATAACGTAAACCATTAGATTCAACCGGATTCGAGAATCAATCCATTTTTTTAGGAATCCCTTTTTTTGTAAATTCTTTTCTCCCTTCCGTTTTGTTTATCATTATTTCAACGGAATACAATCTAAATGGGCAAATGAAATTGATATTGATTAGTGCGAATTATTGCACCGCAATATTAGTATTTGATTGATCTAAGTTCATGCAATTTATTATTTATTAATATTTTCTTTTGGTCAATTGTTGAATAAAATCAACTGTAAAGTAGAATCCTTTCTCCTGTTTTTTATTTAATCACCTGTCGTAAACATATATCTTATTCAAATCATAATTTGAATAAGACGATTGGCTGACCAATCCAATATAAGAGAAAGTGAATATTCGTCGCGGAAAGGTAGGATATTAAGTGGACGAAAAGAGAATTTATTTTAGGAAAAAGATCTTTTAGATCTCTTTCCTTTTTTTTTTTTACAACTCTCTAAT